TTCTCGACGTGAAAACACAGAGACAAAGGGCTGATCTTTGAATAGGGAAAAGAATGGATCCGCAGGGTCCCAAATGAATTGGCTTGTTCGAAAAAAGCCTTGTTCTTTGGAAGATCTATCTCGTGTCTGGTACTGCATGGTTCCACTCTGCAAGAACTCCGAATCATTCTCTTGAAGCTCATCCTCTTTATGATAAATGATCCATTTTCCCCGAAATGACCCAGTCCAATAGGGAAATCCCAATTCAGTGGGCCTTTCGATACAATCAAATAGATTGCCACAAGGGCGCCATATTCTAGGAGCCCAAACTATGTGATTGAATAAATCCTCCTCTATTTGTTGCGGATCGAGGGCCCCTTCCCCTTCTTCAAACTCCGATTCGTATTTTTCATATAGAAATCTCTGATCAACGATAGAACAAGATCCATTTTGCATCATATCTAACTGATTCCTTGGTTCGGACCGAAGAAGTAATGTCACTCGATTATTATCAAACTGACTGCAATCTTTTTCTGTCCGTGAGGATCCCGCCAGAGCCAGAGCGCCTTCTACTTCTAATAGTAATAATAGTAATAGGCCATGAACTAGATCAGAATCATTCTCAACGAATCCATAAGAAGTGATCCAATTTTTTTCATCGTGTCTGGATGAAGACCAAAGATCTTGAGCGACCGATCCGGCAGAACAACTCAAAAGATAAAGAAGTATCGTTAATTTCTTCATGCTCGTTCCAAGTTCGAAGTACCATTTGTACAAATAAGAATCCCCTCCCTTACATGATTTCTTCTTCATATAGATAGATATAGGATCTATGGGGCAATTACTTAGAAGTACATTTTGTGCAACAGCCCTTCCTATCTGATAGAAAAGGATCCCATGATCCTGAACCGATCTTATCTGGGATCGAAAATCCCAAGTTTTTCTATGAAGAGCTGATCTAATTGTATTAGTTTCTATAATGGATTTCTTCTGTGTAATACTAATTGATAGGGCCTCATTGATAAGTGCTACAAGATCTCGCGCATTGGAACCCATGGTTATGGACCCGAATCCGTTAGTATGGAACATCTTCTTTTCCAAGTGAAATCCCCTAGTATATGAAAGAATGAAAAAGTGCTTTCGTTGTTGTGGAAGAAGAAGCCTTCGTATCTTAATGCATGTATTTAATTTATTCGGAGCTATTAGAGCGGGATCCACTTTTTGGGGAATATGAGTCGAAGCAATAACAAGAATCTTTCCAGTGGAACATCTTTCACAATCCCTGGAGAGATAGTTCTCTAATAGACCGAGGGATAAGTAATTCGACTCATTCACATGCAGATCATGAATGTTTGGAATCCATATTATGCAAGGAGACATTGCTTTTGCTAATTCGAATTGAAGGGTGATATCAAATCGGTCTATTTTCGGCGTCATATACATAGTTAGCACATTCGTCATAGTTAGCAGCTCCGTATCAATATCAAGGTCATCATCACTATCATCAATATCGTCACTATCATCAATATCGATATCATCAATAAGAGAACCTTTAGGCTTGTCATTCAGGAACTTGTTCGGAAATACCGTAATGAAAGGAACATAGGAGTTTGTCGCTAGGTATTTGACCAAACAGGATCGTCCAGTTCCTATAGAACCTATCACTAAAATACCTCTAGAAGGGGATAGGGCTAAGCGGAGCGAAAAGGGTTTTCCATGAGGAGATGGGGAATGAAAACTATTAGCCCCACACGAGGTTTGTGAATAAGTGATTGTCTGATAATGAGCAAGGAATATCCGTCTTTCTGCTAAACAGGATCTATTGAACTCATAATTCATTAGATCCTTTTGATGAATGTCAACTAAGTATCGTAAGGAAATTGATCCCGGTTGTTCAATCATTTGATAACCAGAGTCATTCTTTGATAAATGATCACTATGAGTCAGACTCAATAGAATTTGATCAATCCTTTTTTCTGTCGTTAAGGTGGAGAACTGAACCAAGAATTCTCTTTCTTCATCATCAATCGAATCACTGTTCGCGACCCAGAATTCTATTTTCTCATCAATCCAATCACCGTTCACGTTTTTTCTTTTTCTTATCAATGAATAGATCTCTTTACTTGTACGACTTAGATGTCTCGTATTTCTCGAAAAAATGATTCGATTGATGGGATTTGGTATGATACTTACAAGATCGATGAGATTGATCTTCCAATATTTCTTCTTAGAACGTATTGATTTGACCCCATAAGCGGGACCACCACCCAATAGCATGTTGCCACCAGAAGCAGAACCCCGTATTTCTTCCAGAGAATCTCCTAATTGTTCCAGAATAACTAGAAAGAGATTCTTTAACCAGAAAGAATTCAGTTCAGATGTAGGATACCTATCCAGAAGTTTTCGAAATTCCATCATGTATGATGGAATCATCAAAGATTTGATCTTTTCTAACTCTGTCTGTAACTCACTAGAGGCTCGGGAAACAAAGAGAAGATGTATACGAACGAGATATCCAGCA